GCCCAGTCAGTTCTGTTCCACTTAATCCCTCTTTCATGGCCACATATCTTTACGGCTAAGGGATGGGAAATATTTTTCCTGTTACATGAATCCAATTTTCAGTTCATCCGGGAAAATCCATCTTTTTCTAAACAATGTCTTTGTCATTTGATCCAATAGCCTTCCGTTAGATAGGAACAGATTTGATAAGTACTGATAACTCGCGGATTGAATATTAGAACGGAAAGATCTATTATATAATGAACTAATGGTTCTAAGCCGTCTCCGTCTCTGGCGATTAATCAAAAATTCGAAGTACTTTTCTTTCGGTTTCTTGCTAAACCCGCGTTTATATAGAGTCTCCCCTTGGGAAGTCAGAAGAAGCCCCTTTGACATCTCTTGATCTGCAAAGAATTCTCGATGTGAAAACAGAAAGACAGAGAGCTCATCGTTGAATATGTAAAAGAGTGGATCTCCAGGGTCCCAAATGAATTGGCCTTTTCGAAAAAAGACTTGTTCTTTGGAAGATCGATCTCGTCCCGGGGTTTCACTCTGCAAGAACTCCCAATCATTCTCTTGACGCTCATCCTCTTCATCATATCCATCATCCCCTTCACCATAAAATGCATAATCAAAATATTCATCATTAACTTCATCAGAAATGATCGGCTTGCCCCGAAATGACCTGGCCCAATAGGGAAATTCCAATTCATTGGGCCTTTCGATCCAATCAAATAGAAAGCCCCAAGGTTGCCATATTCTAGGAGCCCAAACTATGTGATCGACTACATCCTCCGCTAACTGTTGCGGGTCGGTGCCTTCTGCCCATTCTTTTAACTCCGATTCATAGAGAAATCTACGATCAAAGATAGAACGAGATCCATTTTCCATCATCTCTAAGGGATTCCTTGGTTCGGGCCGAAGAAGCGAGGATCCCACCAGAGCGCCTTCTACTACTTCTACTAGGCCATCGACTAGATCAGAATCCGTCTCAACGAGTCTATAAGAAGTGATCCAATTTTTTTCATCGGGTCCGGGTAGAGACCAAAGATCTTGAGCGACCAATCCGGCAGAACAACTCAAAAGATAAAGAAGTATCGTTAATTTCTTCATGCTCGTTCCAAGTTCGAAGAACCATTTGTACAAATAAGGATCCCCTTCGTAACATGATTGCTTCTTCATATAGATAGATATAGGATCTATAAGGCAGCAATTATTTATAAGTACATTTTGTGCAACAGCCCTTCCTATCTGATAGAAAAGGATCCCATGATCCGGAACCGGTCTTACATGGGCTCGCAACTCCCAAGTTTGTCTATGAAGAGCGAATCTAATTGTATTAGTGTCTATAATTGATTTCTTCTGTGTAATACTAATCGATAGGGCCTCGTTGGTAATTGCTACAAGATCTCGTGCATTGTAACCCATGGCTATGGACCCGAATCCATTAGTATGGAACATTTTCTTTTCCAAGTGAAATCCCCTAGTATATGAAAGGGTGAAGACGTGCTTTCGTTGTTGTGGAATAAGAAGCCTTCGTATCTTAATGCATGTATTTAATTTATTCGGAGCTATTAGAGCGGGATCCACTTTTTGGGGACTATGAGTCGAAGCAATAACAAGAATATCTCTAGTGGACCGTCTTTCACAATCCCCGGAGAGATAGTTCAATAATAAACCGAGGGACTCCGACTCATCCACATACAGATCATGAATGTTTGGAATCCATACTATGCAAGGAGACATTGTTCTTGCCAATTCGAATTGCAAGTTGATAGAAGCTAGATCTATTTCCAACTCGATGATATACCTAAGTATCTCATCATCCACCGTATACTCCTCCCTCAGCTCCGGGTCCGAGTCCAAGTTCGAATAAATATAGTCACGATCATTAATATCATCCACATCTTTAAGCGCATCCATATATTCCTTAGCAGGATCGCTATCATCATCAATACCATCAATATCCACACCATCAAGCGCTTCCATATAGTCCTCATCAGGATCGAGATCATCAATAACTGTTTGCAAATCCAGCTTGTTAAGAAATACCGTAATGAAAGGAAGATAGGAGTTTGCCGCTAGGGATTTGACCAAATAGGATCGTCCAGTTCCTATAGGACCTATCACTAAAATACCCCTAGAGGGGGATAGGGCTAGGCGGAACGAAAAGGGTTTTGGTTTTCCATGAGATGGGAAATGAAAACTATTAGCCCCACACGAGGTTTGTGGATAAGTGATTGTCTGATAATGAGCAAGGAATAGCCGTCTTTCTGCTAAACAGGATGTATTGAACTCATAATTCATTAGATCCTTTTGATGAATGTCAACTAAGTATCGTAAGTAAATTGCTCCCGCTTGTTCAAACATTTGATAACCATAGTCACTCTTTACTAAACGATCAATATGAGTCAGACTCCATAGAATTTGATCAATCCCTTTTTCTGGCCTTAAGGTGGAGAAATGAAACGAGTAAACTCTCTCTTCATCCAAAAACCAATCACAGGTCTCGATCCAGGAT